TTGAATCGATCGAAAATAGATCTCTCGTTACTGTTCAGAGGAACAGTAATAGGTAGGGATGACAGGATTTGAACCCGTGACATTTTGTACCCAAAACAAACGCGCTACCAAGCTGCGCTACATCCCTTTCAATTGGTCTACAGTATCATTGTAGAGAATCCCCGTCTTGTTTTCCACATCCTTATTCTCTTTCCTCCATTGATATGCAAAACGGATCTCGGCATTTCTTTTTTTTTTTTTCGTCTCATATCATATAACATATAATAAATGAATATTTTTCTCGGGAATTCTCAGACGGAAAGGGACCCATTTTTCTGCTTTAAGAAAAAGAAAAAAAATATTATCTTATTATCTACCGAATCATTGCACATTTCCATTTGAATTAGGGATTCCGCACACAAATAGAAGGTAACTACATATACATCTCTTACCATAATGTATTACAATATGGAATACAAAAAAAGAAGGAGGATTTTCAATGCGAGATCTAAAAACATATCTTTCCGTGGCCCCGGTACTAAGCACTCTATGGTTCGGGTCTTTAGCAGGTTTATTGATAGAAATCAATCGTTTATTCCCCGATGCGTTGACATTTCCTTTTTTTTCATTCTAGTTATTGACATAGAAAGGGGTGAAGAAGAGTAGAGATAGAATCAAATATTTGTCTCTCGTTCCCCTCTTTTCTTGTTTTTTTTTTGGAATTCGATAGATAGAATAAGGGGCGAACGAGAAAGAAAAAAGTGGATTCAACCTCATCGAAACTCGGGTTCAGGCTCCAATTAAATTCAAAATACAGTTAAAGTTAAAAGAAAAGCGAAATGAAAATGTGGCTAGGAGAAGAGTATCATACAATACAAGATACTTAAATGGAATACTGTACTGTGAGTAGCAATATAGTTGAGTAGAAATATAGTTAGAAATTTTTGTATTACTTACTATTTACTATATAGATTGCAACAAAATCTTGATTTCAGAATTGGATTTTGAGTTGTTAGCAACTTCTATTTTTTTTGGTTCCTTTCTTCCTATTCGCTTTGGATCGGAAAATATAGAAAATATAAAAGTTGGGTGAATCAAAACCCGAAAGGAGGTTCATGGCCAAGGGTAAAGATGTCCGAGTAAGGGTTCTTTTGGAATGTACCAGTTGTGTTCGAAACTGTGTTAATAAGGAATTGGCGGGTATTTCCAGATATATTACTCAAAAGAATCGACACAATACACCTAGTCGATTGGAATTGAGAAAATTCTGTCCCTATTGTTCCAAACATACAATTCATGGGGAGATAAAGAAATAGATATAGATCCAATTGAGTGCTTGTGTGTCACTCTTCCAAGGAACATGAAAAAAAATTAGATATATATATATCTATCTATTATTCATATATTTAAATAGAAACAACTAAATAGAGAAAAACAAATCCTATTAATTAATTTTATAAATCATTTTTGATTGGACCGGAATAGGATTTTAAGGATAAGGAATAAAAAAATTATGGATAAATCCAAGCGACTCTTTCTTAAATCCAAGCGATCTTTTCGTAGGCGTTTGCCCCCGATCCAATCGGGGGATCGAATTGATTATAGAAACATGAGTTTAATTAGTCGATTTATTAGTGAACAAGGAAAAATATTATCTAGGCGAGTGAATAGATTGACCTTAAAAGAACAACGATTAATTACTATTGCTATAAAACAAGCTCGTATTTTATCTTCGTTACCTTTTCTTAATAATGAGAAACAATTTGAAAGAAGTGAGTCGACCACTAGAACTACTGGTCTTAGAACCAGAAAAAAATAGGCTTACTCCTCAATTGAATCAAAATTCCAAGCAGAACTCAAACACCTGGATGTTTTCGTCAACAAATCCTGGAATCCGTTGTGTTGTAAGAAAAAAAGAATTCGAGAATTCAGAATAAATAGAAATCTTTTTTTTATTTGAGGGTGTTCGCTTATTTTGACGATTTTATCATCTTATCCCGATTTTATCATAGTAATTTCTATTCTACCTTCCCGGAGTTCATTCTCCAGAGAACTGCATTTAAAAGATTCTGGAAGATTCCTTCCAACCCCCTTATTTTATGATCTCATTGGAAATCATATAAAGACAATTACTATTTGATATAGCTATTTGTGCAAGTATTTTACGATTAAGAATCAACTGCCCCTTATACAGATTGTATAGTAATCTACTATAAATATAGGATATTCGATTTCGCCGAATCACTGCATTTATTCGAGCGATCCACAAACGACGAAAATCTCTTTTTTTCCTATCTCTATCATGATGAGCCGAAGCCAAAGTTCTTATTTTCTGTTGAGTAATTGTTCGAGTAAGTCTTGAATGAGCCCCGCGAAAGCTTGATGCAAATAAACGAAGTTTTGTTCTACGTCTCCGAGCTATATATCCTCGTCTAATTCTGGTCATTGAATAAATGAAACTTTGATGAATAACTAATTGATTTCCTTTCTTTCGGTTATTCATTTCCCCTTTCCTAGTCTATTAAGAACAAAACGGATTCTTCCAATTTATAAGAGGAAAATTCCAATGGCTTTTGCTACTATAACCTTCCCGACCACGTTTTTTTCCTTTTTTCTAGGCGCATTGGAAATAAAATAAAGTAGTAAATAGAAATAGATAAACAAATTGTGGGTTCCATCGTCTCTATGGTTATTTCTTAAACGGTGAGGTCCTTTCTATACACCGGAGCCCTTTCCTCCATTTAATCAATGCTATTGTATTGGTAACTTGTACAGTTACCACTCTTTGGCTCTACCCATGAATTTTCCAGTAATAGGTCTTTCATAACGAGATATACCTTATACAGTAACGGTATTTAATTATGAAGTTTGGTTGGGTAGCTGACCCTGTTAGTCCGTTCTTGCAAGAGTAGAAACATAATCTTTCCGCTTTTTAAATAGGATTTCCCCCCGCTTAATGGATAACTATTTGTTACCAATGGGGAATTCTTTCTCATCTTAAATTGCAAATTGAAGTGATTGACTTTGCACCAATGGAAACCGTAAATTTCATACACAATAGAAAGATAGGATAGATCTATCCTTTTTAGTTTTAGATAGTGAATGGAGTTCTTCCATTCTATCCGATTCAATGGTACTGATCATTGATATTGGAAAATTTCTTTTCTTTCTTTTGTTTTGTCTCAACCCATGATTTAAACGAGTCGCACATACACCCTCGTACATGTTCCTCGGCGCTGAGGGCATCCCCCAAGAGCGGGGGATTTCATGACGTTTCTGATTGGCTGTCTTGGGTTTCTAATAAGTTGTTTAATAGTTGGCATGCTGAATTATACATTAGGGGTTGGTTTAGATCGATCCTAACCGGACGATTATGAATTTCTTCTATTAAATAGATTAATAGAATATTAAACCCTTAAGAAATAAGAAGATAAAATCTGAAATCGTGTATTTGCGTGAAATCACTGCTATTTTTTATACAACCGCTACAAGATCAACAATTCCATGAGCTTGGGCTTCTGTTGCTGACATAAAAACATCCCTTTCCATGTCTTCGGATACAACCCATAAGGGCTTGCCTGTTCTTTGTACATAAACCCTTGTAAGGGTTTCGCGCAGTTTCAGTAGTTCTTCCGCTTCCAGGATAAATTCGACGGTTTGTGCCTCATAAAAAGCGGCAATAGGTTGATGGATCATTACCCTGATTAGAGAGATAAAATGATATAGATAATATAACATAATAAAAGATTCCTATAGCTCGACGATCCGGGGAGGGGAAGAGAGAAAGAATAAGAAAAAGATAGAATTGAACAACCGTACGGGCATTTTTGCGCATTGCATACGGCTCTCCAATAGACTTCACTTTTTTACCTTTCATCGAAGAAAGAGAAAATATGATGTCTCTTATACCCAGATCGGTAAATGATCCAATTACCACTCTTCTTTTTTTTGGAGGAGTTAAAAAATACTAGGATGGCCCCGTTGCTTTCTATATTTATTTCGGCTGTTATTCAGCAATCCCAAAGTTTCTTTCTTTTTTTGATTTTCGTACTCTTTGATAACCTAAATCCTGTTAATAATCCTCTAGTGTGAAAAAAGTTTGTGACGCTGAAATAGGCCTACGATAGGTAAGATAAAGTCGTAAATACCCTTCCTTTGTCTCATACTACTCTTTCAATATATAATCGAGAATCTTTTGAAAAAAAAAACAATAAAGAATTTGGATATCGAATTCGAAGTGCCGTGCTATTATTACTGAATATTAATAATTCATATGGTGAAGCCATAGTCTTCTTTTTTCTCTCAAATAAAAAACTCATTGGCGCTAAGCGTGAGGGAATGCTAGACGTTTGGTAATTGCTCCTCCGACCAGGATAAAAGAACCCATTGAGGCGGCCAATCCCATGCATATTGTGCGTACATCTGGTCGCACAAATTGCATAGTATCATAAATAGCTATTCCGGGTATTACCCAGCCGCCAGGAGAGTTTATAAACAAATAAAGATCCTCGGTATCTTTCTCTATACTGAGATATACCATAAGACCAATAAGTTGATTCGAGATCTCGCTATCAACTTCTTGGCCTAAAAAAAGTAATCTTTCTCGATAAAGTCGGTTGATTAGGATAAAATTATATCCTTTACCCTTAGGAGTCGTACAAACACCTTTTGATGCATACGGTTCAACATGCGAAAAAAATCAATGTGTAAACTCCAGTCGAACTAACTTTTCATTGATGTATTTTTTCATCGAGATCCGATTCAAAAATCACGATGTCATTTTCTTGTTCCTGAATGGGCTTTTTCAATTTTTTTAGGTTTATGCTCTATTCCGAGTAAGGATCTGCCCGATTTTGATTTGTACATATAGGACAAATGACCCCAATACCACGTCTTTTTTTTGCTATTACCCCCCTTTTCTTTTCAATTCATTTCTTTCATGCCTTCTGTTAAATGTTAAATATTCAACGTATTCATATTCATTCCCTTTTGGATTCGATTGATTAACAGTTTGAGATCATTCCTATTTAACGAAATCGAATCGTTTATGATATAAGTAATAATCATAAATATATTACCAATTGGGTTTTTTAAACGGAGCCTGGATACTTCATTTTATTGGTCCAGCCAAGCCGACCATAAATTATTTTAATTGCTAATATTATATTAATCTAGATACTTCCTCACAAAACTGATCTACTTGCACTTCATTGCGCTTCACGCTACAAATTTTTGATAATTCCAGTTTCTTTTGGGGGCGAAACAGGGGATATCTCCATCGAGGGAGAGAATGGGGAAATCCCATATGACCCAATATATTTGATAAGTCGCACTATACGTCAACCCAAGATGGATGGTCCTCTCCGACACTTCGAAAAGGTACTTTTGGAACACCAATAGGCATAAACTGAAAGAAAAAAGAATTAAGTACTCTATTTCACTTTGATGTGGAAGCGTAATAATGTGCTTATTATCTTAATAATATCGACCTTTATCATATTTTATATATAGATTGAATAAGTTCAGAAAATAACGTAAAGGAAAATTCTTACGAATGGCTCTTTGAATGATGACCAAATATAGATGCATTCGCTCATAGAAAAGGGAATCAACCCCCATTGCGTATTGGTACTTATCGAGTATAGAATAGATCTGCTTCTCTTTTTTTCTACGAACCGAACTGTTCCATTATTACTAAATACTAAAAGAATAGAACAAATATTAATCCTTTTTCCGAGCTAATCGGCTGAAAAAAAAGGGCGGTCCATAGCATAGTTTTTTTTCAATGCAATAATGAAATAAAGTTACATAGTGTCTATTTTTTGTTGATAAAGGGGTATTCCCATGGGTTTGCCTTGGTATCGTGTTCATACCGTCGTATTGAATGATCCCGGTCGTTTGCTTTCTGTCCATCTAATGCATACAGCTCTGGTTGCTGGTTGGGCCGGTTCAATGGCTCTATATGAATTAGCAGTTTTTGATCCCTCCGACCCCGTTCTTGATCCAATGTGGAGACAAGGTATGTTCGTTATACCCTTCATGACTCGTTTAGGAATAACCAATTCATGGGGCGGTTGGAGTATTACAGGAGGGACGATAACGAATCCGGGTATTTGGAGTTACGAAGGTGTAGCTGGGGCACATATTGTGTTTTCTGGCTTGTGCTTCTTGGCAGCTATTTGGCATTGGGTGTATTGGGATCTAGAAATATTTGGTGATCAACGTACAGGAAAACCTTCTTTGGATTTGCCTAAGATCTTTGGAATTCATTTATTTCTCTCCGGAGTAGCTTGTTTTGGGTTTGGCGCATTTCATGTAACAGGATTGTATGGTCCTGGAATATGGGTGTCCGACCCTTATGGACTAACTGGAAAGGTACAGGCGGTAAATCCAGCGTGGGGTGTGGAAGGTTTTGATCCTTTTGTTCCAGGAGGAATAGCCTCTCATCATATTGCAGCAGGGACATTGGGCATCTTAGCAGGCTTATTCCATCTTAGTGTCCGTCCGCCTCAACGTCTATACAAAGGATTACGTATGGGCAATATTGAAACCGTTCTTTCCAGCAGCATCGCAGCTGTCTTTTTTGCAGCTTTTGTAGTTGCTGGAACTATGTGGTATGGTTCAGCAACTACCCCCATCGAATTATTTGGTCCCACCCGTTATCAATGGGATCAGGGATACTTTCAGCAAGAAATATATCGAAGAGTTAGTGCTGGACTAGCCGAAAATCAAAGTTTATCAGAAGCTTGGTCTAAAATTCCTGCAAAATTAGCTTTTTATGATTACATCGGAAATAATCCGGCGAAAGGGGGATTATTCAGAGCGGGTTCAATGGATAACGGGGATGGAATAGCTGTGGGGTGGTTAGGACACCCTATCTTTAGAGATAAAGAAGGGCGTGAGCTTTTTGTACGTCGTATGCCTACTTTTTTTGAAACATTTCCAGTTGTTTTGGTAGACGGAGATGGAATTGTTAGAGCCGATGTTCCTTTTAGAAGGGCAGAATCGAAGTATAGTGTCGAACAAGTAGGTGTAACTGTTGAGTTCTATGGTGGCGAACTGAATGGGGTGAGTTATAGTGATCCGGCTACTGTGAAAAAATATGCTAGACGTGCTCAATTGGGTGAAATTTTTGAATTAGATCGTGCTACTTTGAAATCCGATGGTGTTTTTCGTAGCAGTCCAAGGGGTTGGTTTACTTTTGGACATGCTTCGTTTGCTCTGCTCTTTTTCTTCGGACACATTTGGCATGGTGCTAGAACCCTGTTCAGAGATGTTTTTGCTGGTATTGACCCAGATTTGGATGCTCAAGTGGAATTTGGAGCATTCCAAAAAATTGGAGATCCAACGACAAGAAGACAAATAGTCTGATGCAACATTGCTCTGTTATTTTTCGCTTCTGGCTTCTATTTTCTGTTTGTGATTTTACATAAGGTACTGGAGAAATCTGGATTGAAATCGCCGCCTTTTCCCTTTTCTTTGATTCTTCTTTTTTCTTTAATTCGGGAGATAATCCCAAATAAACAGGTATGGAAGCTATAATTGTAAACCGCGATCGAATTTATGGAAGCATTGGTTTATACATTCCTCTTAGTTTCGACTCTAGGGATCATTTTTTTCGCTATCTTTTTTCGAGAACCGCCTAAAGTTCCAACTAAAAAAGTGAAATGATTTTTCATTATCCCAATTGACGTAACGGGCCTCGCAATATTGCGAGGCCCGTTACGTCAACTAGTCCCCGTGTTCTTCGAATGGATCCCTTAGTTGTTGAGAGGGTTGCCCAAAAGCAGTATATAAGGCGTACCCAGTAAAACTTACAAGTAAACCAGATATAGAGATGGCGACTAGGGTTGCTGTTTCCATTCTTATATAATTTCAAGACCACAATGGATCTATGATAAGATCGTTTATTTACAACAGAATGGTATACAAAGTCAACAGATCTCAATGAATAAAAAATAGGATTTATGGCTGCACAAACTGTTGAGGGTAGTTCTAGATCTAGTCTAAGACGAACTGCTGTAGGGGATTTATTGAAACCATTGAATTCGGAATATGGTAAAGTAGCTCCTGGATGGGGAACTACTCCTTTGATGGGTGTCGCAATGGCCCTATTTGCGATATTCCTATCTATTATTTTGGAGATTTATAATTCTTCCGTTTTACTGGATGGAATTTCACTGAATTAGAGTTACAAGAACCACAAAATCCTAGCTTTTAAATACAAAAAGGGAAGCATTTAGGTCCCGGATTTGAATTTTAGCTCATTTTTTTTGGTAGTTCGACCGCGCAATTTTTTTGTTTCTGTATTTCCGGAATATGAGTGTGTGACTTGTTATAATTGATCCTATTGATAGTACAGAGAATGGGTCTGTCGTCTTGATAGAGACGGTTTTACCCCGTCGGATATTTATTCTAGTATCTGGAGCACGGAATACATGAAATAGATCACGAAGTATTCGAACTATGATTCATACTTAATATTCAGACCTCGCGGCCGGATTCCAAAATTAGAAAAAGTTCGAAATTTAAAGAAGAAAAATCTTTCAAATTCCCATTTCTGCTTTGATTTTGCTCAAAGAACAAACGTTTCTTTGTATTTTTAGTAAGTTTATCTATTCTCCTCGTTGAATAAATGATGATCCAATGGTTCTTACTCGGGGAATCTTTGGACTTAGTTTGAAGGTTTTATTAAATCATCGTGGTTCTAGTATGAATCTGAGGTTTCAATTGATTCATAGGGTCTTAACAAGAGAATTCCTATCAATAATAAAGAAAACAAAAGTAAAACCGCATTACATACAAATAAAAATAACAAATCAAAGAAAAAGAAATAGGTAAATAGAAGATTCAAGAGGCCTGTAACGATCAACATAAAGACAAGTGAGCCGACTTGATTTTTTGGCATTCTAATTATAACCACAAAGACGAGCTTTCTGATTTTTACTCTTTCGTATCTTTCTTTAGATAAGATTGAATCAGAAGATTAAGAAGTTTCCAATTTTCTATTCCATACCCCTTTCACCCAGTATTTGGGTGTTTTTGTTTGAGCTGTACGAGATGAAATTCTCATATACGGTTCTCGGAGGGGGAGTCTCCTCGGTTTACCTATCTCAATAAAGTTTACGATTGGTTCGAAGAACGTCTCGAAATTCAGGCGATTGCAGATGATATAACTAGTAAATACGTTCCTCCTCATGTCAACATATTTTATTGTCTAGGAGGAATTACGCTTACTTGTTTTTTAGTACAAGTAGCTACAGGCTTTGCTATGACTTTTTACTACCGTCCGACCGTTACTGAGGCTTTTGCTTCTGTTCAATACATAATGACGGAAGCTAACTTTGGTTGGTTAATCCGATCGGTTCATCGATGGTCGGCAAGTATGATGGTCCTAATGACAATCCTGCACGTATTTCGTGTGTATCTCACAGGTGGTTTTAAAAAACCTCGCGAATTGACTTGGGTTACAGGCGTGGTTCTGGCTGTATTGACCGCATCTTTTGGTGTAACAGGTTATTCTTTACCTTGGGACCAAATTGGGTATTGGGCAGTCAAAATTGTAACGGGCGTACCGGAAGCGATTCCGGTAATAGGATCGCCTTTAGTAGAGTTATTGCGCGGAAGTGCTAGTGTGGGACAGTCCACCTTGACTCGTTTTTATAGTTTGCACACTTTTGTATTACCTCTTCTTACTGCCGTATTTATGTTAATGCATTTTCTAATGATACGTAAGCAAGGTATTTCTGGTCCTTTATAAAGAATATAGTTTCTAAAGAATATAGATAATAGAGATTTGTAATCAATCATTTATCTTATTACTTTACTTGGGGGAGGAACAATAATATTTCATTGCTACCAATATGGATTATTGACAAAGAATAAGACATGTATTTGGAAATTTTCCCTCAACTCCACAATATTGTATTATTTATTTAACACGGACGAATAGTTGAAGGGAATTCTCCGAAGAGAAAATGGATTATGGGAGTGTGTGACTTGAACTATTGATTGAGCCGTG